ACTCTATCTCCTGGTAGTATCCGTATAAAACTGCGCCGGATCCTCCCTGAAGCATAACCTAGAATTAGATCTTCATTATCTAAACGGACCCGGAACATACCGTTGGGAAGTGATTCAGTAATTAAACCTTCATGAATCAATTTTTGTTCTTTCATTCCAGGTAACCCCCTTGAAGTATCAACTAATGAAGGAAGAGGTATATAACTCACTTTTCCTCTCTATTTCACAAATGGGAAGTTAGAGATAAAATTAGGATACCAGAGGAGGAGGATCACCATATATAACACAAAATTTCTCCTCCAATTCTTTCTAGTCGAGCTTCTCGATCTGTCATTATACCTCGAGAAGTAGAAATAATTACAATTCCCATTCCACCTAAAATCTTAGGAATTCGTTGATAGTTGGAATAAATTCGTAAACCGGGTCGGCTGATACACTTTAAAACGGTTCTATATATTCCTTTCCTAGTCTTTCTATGTCGCAGGGTTGAAACCAAGAAATATTTGTTATTTTCCTGATGTTTCCGAACATTTTCAATAAAACCTTCTCGTAGAAGTATTTTAACAATGTTTTCGGTGATATTAGTAGATGCTATTCGAACCGTTCCTTTTTTATTCATGTCAGCATTTCTTATGGAAGTTATTATATCGGCAATAGTGTCCCTACCCATAACGAACTATAATTTTTTGTGCCTCCTAATTTTGATATAATCAACATGTTTCCTTTTTTCTTTTTTCTTTGTTTTTTTTTTTTTGAATTATTCAATTTTAAAAAGTATATGCGTGAGACACAATCTATTAATTTGATCTATTTCAGGTAGCCTACTATATCATAGTGTCATCTACTAGTATTTATAATACCTCGGGAGCTAATGAAACTATTTTAGTAAAATTCAACTGTCTCAATTCCCGAGCGATCGCACCAAAAACTCGAGTTCCTTTTGGATTTCCTTCTTGATCAATGACGACCGCTGCATTGTCATCATATCGTATTATCATACCGTTGTCACGTTTGAGTTCTTTACATGTACGTACAATTACAGCTCTAATGACTTCTGATCTTTCTAGAGGCATATTTGGCACTGCTTCTTTGATTACAGCAACAATAACGTCACCAATATGAGCATATCGGTGATTACCAGCTCCTATGATTCGAATACACATCAATTCTCGAGCTCCGCTGTTATCCGCTACATTCAAAAGGGTCTGAGGTTGAATCATATATTTTTTATTTGAATCTGTTATTTCAATGCAAAGGATGAAGGAAAAAAAGAAATATTGTCCGTCCAGAATAAACCTGCGGTTGTTTTTTCATCCTCAATATCCCTTTTGTTTAGTTCTACATCCCTATCGTGAAATAACAAATTGAGTTCGTATAGGCATTTTGCACGCAGCTATTTCAATAGCTGCTCTGGCTATAGTTTCTGATACTCCGCCCATTTCATAAAGTATTCGACCCGGTTTAACAACAGATACCCAATATTCGGGGGGTCCCTTTCCCGAACCCATACGTGTTTCCGTAGGTCTTACTGTAACAGGTTTGTCGGGAAATATACGTACCCATATTTTTCCACCACGACGCGCATATCGTGTCATTGCTCTCCGCCCCGCTTCTATCTGTCTAGCTGTGATCCAAGTGGGTTCAAGCGCCTGAAGAGCGTATCCGCCGAAACAAATATGATTGCCTCGACAAGATATTCCCTTCATTCTTCCTCTATGTTGTTTACGAAATCTGGTTCTTTTGGGGTTATAGTTGATGGTTGTTTCTTAATTCCATCTCTATTGCAGAACCGGACATGAGAGTTTCTTCTCATCCAGCTCCTCGCGAATGAAACGATTCAATAATATTACAGATACACATGTATAATTATAATAATTATATTTATAAATATTTATAATAATAATAAATAATAATAATAAATAATAATATAAGTAATTATAAGTAATAATATAAGTAATTATAAGTAATGAATGGCATTTATTGATATTTAATTTGTTACATATTTAATTTGTTACAAAGGAAGAAGTATATACAAAATATACAGCCGGACGTGTATATTATTAGATATAGAAAATATAAAAAATGCTTCTTTTTTTAGAATATAACGTAGAATATAATGAATCCTTATTTTTACCTCTATCGAACGCGCCAAAAATTGTAATCCAATAAATAAAGGTTTCGCGGGCGAATATTGACTCTTTCATTCGTAGGGTCAGTCAATTCATGACACCTCTCAGAATAAATCCATTTTTTCTTGGTTCGTTCCGCCATCCTACCCAATGAATTATTAGGATTCGTTTTCAATAGAATCCTATGCAGTCACAGGTTTCGTCGTTCCCATAGCTTCTCCATTAATGGTTAGGCCTGAACTCTGCAATGGAGCTTCCGGCAAAATTCGTTCCCGAGTCAATCTCCTCAGTTTTTATTAACCCGAGGCTCTTTATTCTTTATTATTTTTTTCTTTTTTTTTTATATTATTTTATTTATTTATATTTCATTT